TAGATCTCTCATTTAGATCTCTCAACAACAAAACAACCTCTTACCCCGTGGATCTATTACAAATTCATAAAGCAAGCATCCCGGGGATTTTTTTATTTGATTATATAGTGTATACCTGCTATGCACGAAACACAAAAAGGACAGTTATTCTTTTTTCATTTTCATCATAGAACAATTATTCGATTCTTTTTCCTATTTTGTTTGATCATATCATAATTTAATCAAAGCTTCTGGAATTTTCCTAATCTATCCTAATCCGTAGAATAAATTCTTTGATTCTTCAACTTCGACGAAATCGGAATAATTCCTTTGATTTTAGTCTTATATTATAGTTTATTCTTATACTAATGAATTTCATTTGGATGAAATCAAATTGGGTTCAAATATTTCTTTTTTTTTTTTTTCTGTCAAAGCGACAAAAAAATTGAAGGAGAAAGTCATATCCTTTTTTTTTAATGGGTCTACTTTTATGTTATTTCGTACTGTACATTTCCTTTGTTTGTGAGATCATTTTCTCACGAGAGGTAATGAAAAGAGTTATAGAATGGATTCTTACCTATGCCTAGATCGCGGATAAATGGAAATTTTATTGATAAAACCTTTTCAATCGTAGCCAATATCTTATTACGAATAATTCCGACAACTTCAGGAGAAAAAGAGGCATTTACTTATTACAGAGATGGTGCGATTTGATTATTATTATTTTGACTTTACCGCTCTCAGCCTTAGGAAAAAGACACATGATTCGGAATAAAAAAAAAAGACTATTGAAATAAAAAACAAATCGACGCTGGTTGAAGGTGAAGTTTATAAAATAAAGCAATTCCTTCTGTCGTGTATCCCCGATTAATGCAACCTCAGATGCTTGAATTGTTGATTCTAGTATTGAGCGAAAGGTTACACCTATAGATCTGTATTGCGGTTCAATCCTACTATACTAGTATCAATAGGCGGCATAGAGGAAGGAGCACTACGCCTAGGAATCAACAAAACAAAAACTTTGTTATAAACGACTCCTTTTCCTTATCGGGATCGGGACTAAAAGAAATGGTTGGGACAACAAACATCCATCTCGTTCGTACTTTGGATACCCAAAGAACCATCGAAGACTGTTGAAGTGACTAATTCCTGGAAATTAAAGGGCGTTGAGAACAAAGAAATTGTTGGAGTTTACATTTTTATCTAGTACCAGCACGCTTGATGTTAAGAAAGGATCTTTTGCAAGAGGGTTGGCTAGAGATTTCTTGTAAAAACATTAGCCCCGCTCAGTTCATAATGACAATATTTCGACCTTCTTTTAATTCCATGGATTCTGGATATTTTCATTATGCACATAAAATAAAGGAGGAGCCGTATGAGGTGAAAATCTCATGTACGGTTTTGGAACGGAGAATTCTTTGAATTGAATGACGACCGTAACGAATGTCGGCTCAATCCGAAGGAAATTATGCGGAAGCATTACAGAATTATTATGAAGCTATGCGACTAGAAATTGATCCCTATGATCGAAGCTATATACTCTATAACATAGGCCTTATCCACACAAGTAACGGCGAACATACGAAAGCTTTAGAATATTATTTTCGGGCACTAGAACGAAACCCGTTCTTACCACAAGCTTTTAATAATGTGGCTGTGATCTGTCATTACGTGCGACTATCTCCACTATAGAAAGAAATAAAAGGAAAGGGCAAATACGACAGTAAATACTAGAAAAAAAATAGGCTTTCTACATATTGCATCGTCCAAAAAACGATTTTTATCAGCTGTAGCAAAGAAAGAAACTTCGAAATATGAAGAAATATATATGCCTAACTATTTTATTCTATGGATAAAAGATCTAATTGATAGCGGAAGCACCGTAAAGATCAATTTACAAGGTTTTGGGCGATACAATAAGAACTGCTTATTTATGTCATGATATGAGATAAAAATTAGGAATCAACTTATGTAATAGAGCCGATCCCCTAAGGTATTGAGCAGCGGTGTAGCATCAGATCCCAAAGAGAGTAAGTCTTTTTTTTTTTCATGAGGAAGAAGTCTTTTTCAAGGATTCTATATAAATTTCTATATAATATGAAACCGAGATAGTTACCTTTCAGAAAATTCTAATGATAGTCTCGAAATGCCTATGCTTTATTTTTCTGAAGGTGGGAGAAAAGATAAAACTGATTATTAATTGAATCAAAAGTCAAGTTTGAAACTCATGTAATTAACCTCTTTTGGTTAACGTTAACCTGAGAAAAATCAAATAGATCTATGAGAAATCTCATTCAGTTAGCTATATGGTAGGGTAGACACCAAAAGAATTGACTGCCGAGCCGTATGAGGTAGGAAACTCTCAAGTACGGTTCCAAGGGAAGGAATTGACCCGCCTATTCCGACCGCGGAGAACAGGCCATTCGACAGGGGGATTCTGAAATTGCGGAGGCTTGGTTCGATCAAGCCGCTGAATATTGGAAACAGGCTATAGCGCTTACTCCTGGGAATTATATTGAAG